AGTCAATGATCCAATCAGAGGAATAATTGGAACGGTTGTCTCGAACTGCTTCATAACATTATCGATTAGAAATGCATTTTCTAGCATTTGACTCCGCACCACCAAAGTATTTAGTCGCCCCCTGGAAAGATAGCCCAGAAAGTCGATATAATCTTTGTATAAGTGGTTTATATGAATCCTTCCGGGTTGAGACCACACGTGAAAATGCCATTGCCATAAATTGACAAAGTAATATTTCCATTTATTCATCAGAAGAGGCATATCTTTTGAAGCCAGAACGGATTTTCCTTGATATCTAACATAATGCATGATAGGATGCTTGAACAACCATAAGTTGTCCTGAAAATCATTAACAAAGACTTGGACAAGATCTTCTACTTTTCCATAAAAAGAAATTCGCTCAAAAAGGAGTCCTGAAGATGTTGATCGTAAATGAGAGGATTGGTTACGGAGAAAAAAGAAGATTGATTCATATTCATATACATGAGAATTATATAGGAACAAGAAAAATCTTGGATTACTTGTTGAAAAAATGGAATTTGATTTCTTTGGAGTAATAAGACTATTCCAATTAAAATACTCATGAAGAAAGAATCGCAATAAATGGAAAGAAGAGGCATCTTTTACCCAATAGCGAAAGGTTCGAACCAAGATTTCCGGGCGAATGGGGTAGGGTATTAGTACATCTAAGACATAGTGTAAATGTGAGAAATGGTTCTCGAAAAAAGGAAATATTGAATGAATTGATTGGAAATTATGAGATTTCGCCATTTCTTTTTCTTTCCCTTCTAAGAAAGCTACTAATCGTAGGGAAAATGGAATTTCCACAATGACTGAAAATCCCTCCGATATCATTTGCGAATAAAACTTATTGTTGTGTCCAATAAATTGATTTGGATTAGAATCCTTAGCATAAATACTCAAATGAATCCGTTGATACGTCCGACTAATTAAACGTTTCACACTGAGTGAACTAGATTTATTGTCATAACCCCCATTTTCCAACGGAATCGTCGATCTATTTAAATCGTGATCATGAGCAAGTGCATAAATATACTCTCGAAAAAGAAGTGGGTATAGGAAGTTGTGTTGCTGAGATCTATCTAGTTCTAAATGGATTTGATATTCTTTCATTTGAAATTAGATTGCAACAAAAGGTAAGGTATTTATTGGATTATCAAATGATACATTGGGTTATCAAATGATACATAGTGCGATACAGTCAAAACAAAGTATTGTAGTAAAAAAAAATGGATACCTTGGAAACGGGTAAACCCATTACCGGATTCTCGATTTTCTCGTTTTTGAATTGGTTTATGTTTGTTATAGTATAAATAGGTGGTTAGAAATCCTTTATTTTTGCAATCCAACCGCTCTTTTGATTTTGGAAAACAAAATATCTTTATCAATATACTGCTTCTTCTACACATTCATCTCCAACCCATAATAGGGACAAACTCATAGTTAGGACTCATTAAAAAAATCGCTGATCGACTCACCGAAAACCCCTTCCCCGCATTAGGAACTAATATCTTTTTAACGTTTAATTAGATCGGGGAATTATTCAAATTCAATTCAGAAGAGAAGCTCGTTCCTTTTTATTTCCCGAGAATTGGAACCATAAGGCTCTATCCATTTATTCACTCGACCCAATTTTGAATTCAATTTTTTGTTCTGCGCCAACAATTCAAACCCTATTTTGAAGCCGTTGAATCAGAATAAAGTATTCTCCAAATTTTCCGACATGCTGGTTTTTCCATTCATTCCTTTCAGGATCAGTCGTGGTCTTACAAACTCTCCCGATGGTATGGACGAATCCTTTGTTTCATATAAATGTGTAAAAGATGCTAGCCGCACTTAAAAGCCGAGTACTCTACCGTTGAGTTAGCAACCCGAATAATTCGAATGGGTGGATACAATCGGAATAAAAAAGAAATAAAAGAAAAGAAATGAAATTGCACAACGGAATCAAAATATTAAATTAGCAAGAAATCTACTAACAAAATTTAGAATCGATTGGGAACATAAAAAAAAGACTTCTTGTATAACAGCGAATCCAGCGAACCCATTACTTTAATTTTGAATGAAGTAAAGAAAAAAACCAAACCTATGTTACGGAGATAAATAGGTACGGAGATAAATGGATCCGTTTATCCTTATCCACGATCGAATTATAGTTGTTCGATACGCTGTTGTCAATATGACGGTGAATGTTGAATATTAATGTTAAGAAAAGAATCTAAAAAAAGAAAATGGCGAAAACAAAAAGAATGAATTGATTAATTTAAAAAAAAAAATTATAAAATGAAATAAATAAATAATATAGAAAAGAAATAATTTAGAAATGCTTTTGAAAAAAAAAAAATTGAAAAGAAAAAGAAAGAACTTGCGTTAGATTTGCACTACATATTTACTATACATAAATACAAATGGATACATAGCTATAGCTGAAAGAATAAAAAAAAAAGAAATCTCGGGTTGACATTGATGCAATCAATCAATATAAGTAAAATAAACAAGTTGAATCCCTTGTTTTGTGATTTGTTAATAGATTTACAACGACAAACTATAAAACGCCCGGTTTCGATTGCGGGTAATGTAAATTTTCGATTTCTCGACCCAATTAGTTCGTTGTATTCATTTGATCTTTTTTATATGCATCTTATATCAATAAAATTCTAGCAATAAAATTGATTTTTGTTCTTCTGCTTATTTTTTTTGTCCTTATACTTCCAGAACATGATACTTTATGGGAGCAATATTAAATAGAAATAAAAAATAGGTATGAATAGAACAAAAAAGGGGGGAGTAGTAAAGAAAAAGTTATACAAAACTATATAGGAGTCATCCACACCCTCTTTTTTTATTCTATATCCTCGATGCAATTTCGTTTAATTAAGATGAAGTTCCTTAAAAATCCCAGCCTTCTTTGAAATATCATGAACCGTTCCTGTAGGTTGAGCGCCCTTGTCAAGGAAATCTAAAATAGCAGGAATATTTAAATGGGTTTGATTATTTATCGGATCATAAAAACCCACTTTCCGAAGATCTCTTCCCTCTCTTCGGGATCGAGCATCGATTGCAACGATTCGATAAACAGCTCATTGGGATAGATGTAGATGAACAATACCCCCCCTAGAAACGTATAAGAAGTTTTCTCCTCGTACGGCTCGAGAAAAAATGATTAGAAATTGTGTGATTTAAGTCCTTCTTTTTCGAAAAAAAAAAGCATTCGTACTCTCCTAACTCAAGTTGGATAACTTTTAAATAGCCCAAAAGAAAATCTTTAGGGATTTCTTTTTTTGAGTGGTCTCTAACCCCTTTTTTGTTTGTCTCGCTTCGAATCAATTTTTTGATTCTGAATTCCCATTCGGATCTAATTGTTGAGACAATTGAAAACGGTATTTCCTTGTTCCAGGATCCTTTTTATCTTTGTCTTGAATCATTGGGTTTAGACATTACTTCGGTGATCTTTCGTTTTCAAAAATGGCGGCAACACACCCCTTTTTGCGATTTTTTTCTATCAAAGAATCATACGAACAATTGATTCCTGCATGATACACTTTTCATCGAAAGAGTTTTACCAATTCCAACAAATTGTCGTTTTGAATTTCAAAATTGCTCGAATCGGGTTCTTTCAATTTATATATCGAAAATATACTTACGAAGTTTGTTACAACTTATTGATTGGTATTAACCCTAGATCCTTGCCCCTGCGAAATGAACAAATACTTTCTACTCAAGCTCCATCATGTTCTATTTACACTACACCCCAACAAAAAACGAGAATTCTAGTAGAACAGAACAAAGTATGTCGAGCCAAGAGCCCATTCATTTCTAGATAATCTACAATCTAAAATGGCGGATGAAAAAAAAAAAATCCACAGCGGATCGTGTCCTTCAAGTCGCACGTTGCTTTCTACCACATCGTTTCAAACGAAGTTTTACCATAACATTTTTCTAGTTTTGAACCGGTATGTAATTGATTCAATTATGGAATCGTGAATAGTCATTGCTTCGGTCAATACCCAGTCCTTTTTCCTTCGATATGAAAGGAATAGTTAGTTAATTTATGAGGAAGAAGCCTCAGTAAGAATTTAATTTCACCCTCTATTTTAATTTTATTGCATGAATGCAATATCTCTTTTTATTTCTAAATAAAACAAAAAAGAACACGAATAAAAATAAAAAGAAAATAAAGTAAAAAGTAAATAAGAGGATGAAGATATATGAATGGACCCCGTCTCAATTATTAATTATGATTAAATACATTTCCAATTATTAATTAGAGCCAAACATCAAATACCTCCAGCTCAAAGAAAATTCATCCATATGAAACTCGATTGATTATGAGATCTTACATCGCTCACTAACTCGTATGGACCCCACTCCCAATTCATTCTGGGGGATGATTAATCATAACTAAAAATAGGATCCTATTTGATACGGGATGCTAGACTCTTTTGTATAGATAAAAAGCCAAAAGGGTCCAGATTACGTCATTCTTTACTATAATTGTTCTTTTACCCTAAACCGGTCTTAGAAACTTAATTCCATTGATTGAATTCAAACAGTACCACGAATACCCTCTTGTTTAGATTTCACGAAATGAAATAAAAAATTGGGGCTGTCTTATTAAAAAAAATATATAAGAAAGATAGAGGTTTTCGCATTTCGATTTCGAATGTATCCTTGCAAATTCACGGAGGTAGGGTATGTAAGGATTTTTTAAGCCACTCACTTACATATCAAAGTGAAAGGGAGGGGGAGGGGGAGGGCCCATCCGACTTTTTTTGAATTCAAACTCTTGTGATCTATGTTGCCATCTTACTTGGATCACAAATGGATCCCGTTTTATTTTCGTATTATTTGAACTCGATTCAATTTATGAAAAAACATCTTATTCAGAGAAGAGTTTTGAAAATTCGAAACAAGAAGTCCATTTTATCAAAAATTAGACTCTTAAAAAAATTATACTCTGAAAGAAAGGTTGCTCAAAAAAGTAATTTTGAGTCTGATATTCGGATATATATAAGAGGTCGCTCTGGGACGGAAGGATTCGAACCTCCGAATAGCGGGACCAAAACCCGTTGCCTTACCGCTTGGCCACGCCCCATTTGAATTTCTTTTCTATTCGATACTAATAAACACTAATATTGGTTGTTCGTCAATTCCCGGCCAAATCTCTATGGAATAAATTAGATCCTTTTTTTAAGATTTTGACACAAGTAGATGCAGAATTAAACTCCATTTATTGATCATTACATAGAATTCAATTAAGATATTGTATGAAAGTATGATTTCTTCTATTCTCTTGTGAGAATTGAAGGATTTTTGTTTTGATTGGTTCGGTTCAAAGAAGTATTTTTTTTGTCTACCTTACTTTCTTTTCGTCATTTTTAGCTTATATCAATAACATATTTTTAACTCAATCAAAATACAATTATCTCCAAGAACAAAATGTTTGTTATGCTTAATACCTTTAGTTTGATCTATATCTTTCTTAATTCTGCCCTTTATTCGAGTAGTTTTTTATTCGGCAAATTACCCGAGGCGTACGCTTTTTTGAATCCAATTGTAGATGTTATGCCAGTAATACCTCTTCTCTTTTTTCTCTTAGCCTTTGTTTGGCAAGCTGCTGTAAGTTTTCGATAAGATCGTTAATAGTGTCCGAGAAAAATTCATGATTTATTCAAGCTCGAGAAAAAAAAAATTCTAACAATTGATAAGACCAGATGAGTCTTCCAATTTGAATGAACCCTCAAGTAAAACAGTAAAATTCTTGGGCAGACACGATAAATTTAGATTTCCCCATTTCACGATTTCACGATTCTGACCCTTTTTTTTTTCACTGAAAGACCCTATTAGAGTCCGCCACAATATCGAAGTCGAATTGTGTTAATTTCGAAAAATAAAAACTCTTTTGTATTTCTATCAATTTGAAAAACCGTTTCAGTTCTTGGTGTCAAAATAGGATATGTAGTATAAAAATAGAGAATCTATTCTCTTTCCCCCCCCCAAAAAAATTTTGGAGATTGTGTAATGCTTACTCTCAAACTCTTTGTTTACACCGCAGTTATATTCTTTGTTTCTCTCTTCATCTTCGGGTTCCTATCTAATGATCCAGGGCGTAATCCTGGACGTGAAGACTAAAAAATAAGAAATTTTTCTTTACTTTATTCTTAGAAATGTTTTTAGGATTTGATTTTATCTATTCTACATCTTTAACTAGTCAAATAAAAAAAAGCAAAAGGGTTCGCTAAATTCGAATTTGAAAGATACCCAGTCAGCGACGGAAACGGAAAGAGAGGGATTCGAACCCTCGGTACGAATAGCTCGTACAACGGATTAGCAATCCGACGCTTTAATCCACTCAGCCATCTCTCCTAATTGAAAAAAAAAAAAAATAATAATAATAATTACTATGTTACATTACACAAAAGATAATGCTTGAAAAAAAGGCCCTTCTTTACTTTAACTTTATTATATAGCTTATATATTTTTTTATTGTATTTTGTATTGTATTATACAGATGGATACAACTTTTATCAGCAATTCCATTTTTTATTTCTATAAAATTAAAATAAAGAGTGGCCTCGAAAGAGATATCTCGAATCAAAATAGAAAAAAAATAAAGAATATCTCTTTACAAAATTACAAAAGGACATTTTTTTTATTTTCACGGCCTGGTCTGGTCAGTACCCAGCCGGGCCTTTTTTTGTTCCAATGAACCATACCGCCAAATCATAGAAAAAATGATTTAGATGGAATCAAAGTGTCATTTCTTATTCTTTATTATTCTTTTGTTTCTTCTTCTTTTTTTTTTTATTTAATTTACTTTTACTGGATACTCGAAAAAAGGGAAAAACAGAACTATGTATTTTTTTTTTTGACAATGCATTTTATGTTATGGCTTAAGTTGTTTTGTCGAGCCGTATCTGTCAAAACTCCTTCAAGAACCAAATTTGTTATTTTATTTAGTTATTCAATTTCGTTTTTTATTTTTAAACAAAAAAAGTCCTCTTTTCCTAATTTCATTAGGACTCCTAACAAACACGTCAATACTCTAAGCTCTAATTTGCATTTCATGATTTTTTTTATTTCTGTCCTATATTGATTACGTCCGATTCCCCTGTTCGACAAAAGTCCCATTTCTATACAATAATCGTATTGTAGCGGGTATAGTTTAGTGGTAAAAGTGTGACTCGTTCTATTAATCCTCTTAATAGTTAAGGGGTTCTTCAGTTTCATTCATATTCTGATCAAAAACTTTATTTCTTAAAAGGATTTCATTTGAATCCTTTACCTCTAAATGAAAGATTCGAGGAATAATATCCATTCTCGTGATTTGTATCCAAGGGTCAATTAGAAATTTCAAATTTGGATTATGAAATTACGAAACATAATTTTTGTGAATTTGGAATTGGATCAATCTTTCCAATTGAATAAGTATAAGTAAGGGATCCATGGATAAAGATAGAAAAGTCTATTTCCAATCGT